GTTATTGTAGCTTATTACAAAGCATGGCACTGAAGTTGCCAAGATGGGTTGTTATCATATCCCAAAAACACAAAGATTTGGTCCTAACCTTACTGTTACTTTTTGCTAAACTTACACATGCAAGTCTCAGCACACCAGTGAAAACGCCCTAACAGTCCAACCAGACAAAAGGAGCCGGTATCAGGCACACCATGACAGCCCAAAACACCTAGCTCTGCCACACCCCCAAGGGTACCTTCAGCAGTGATAAAAATTAAGCAATAAGCACAAGCTTGACTTAGTTATAGCAAATTAGAGCTGGTAAATCTTGTGCCAGCCACCGCGGTTATACAAGAAGCCCAAACTAACATCCAACCGGCGTAAAATGTGGCTAATCTAATCTAAAAAAATTAAGGCAAACCCCTACTCGACTGTCATACGTTAAAGTTTATATTACCACATTATAAAAATAGCCTTAATATAATAAGACCCATTTGAATCCACGATTGCTAAGACACAAACTGGGATTAGATACCCCACTATGCTTAGCCCTAAACCTAGATATTTCACATACAAAAATATCCGCCAGAGAACTACGAGCAATACGCTTAAAACTCTAAGGACTTGGCGGTACCTCAAACCCCCCTAGAGGAGCCTGTTCTATAATCGATAACCCACGATCTACCTCACCATCCCTTGCCAATTCCGCCTATATACCACCGTCACCAGCTTACCCTATGAGGGACACAAAAGTAAGCAAAAAAGCCTAAACAACTAACAAGTCAGGTCAAGGTGTAGCTAATTGAGATGGAAGAAATGGGCTACATTTTCTACATTAGAAATAATTCACGGAAAGGAACCATGAAATGGGTCCCACAAGTAGGATTTAGCAGTAAACTGGGAATAGAGTGCCCAATTTAAGCCGGTCCTGAGGTACGCACATACCGCCCGTCACCCTCCTCAATTAAATTCAACAACCCTACATAAATCACAACAAAAAAATAGATGAGGCAAGTCGTAACAAGGTAAGTGTACCGGAAGGTGCACTTGGAACATCAAAACATAGCTTAATAAAAAGCATTCAGCTTACACCTGAAAAATGCCTATTAAAATTGGGCTATTTTGAGCAACAACCTAGCCCAACCAACAAATAAACTCAAAAAATAATACTAATCCTACCAAACTAAACCAAAACATTTTACCATCCTAGTATAGGTGATAGAAAAGACAGTTGGAGCAATAAATATAGTACCGCAAGGGAAAGATGAAAAACATGAAACATTCACCTAAGCCATAAATAGCAAAGATTAACCCCTATACCTCTTGCATCATGTTTTAGCCAGTATACTCAAGCAAAGAGAACTAAAGTCTGAACCCCCGAAACCAAGTGAGCTACTTAAAGGCGGCCAATATCACTAAGGCTATAATCCGTCTCTGTGGCAAAAGAGTGGAGAGACCAATAAGTAGAAGTGAAAAGCCTAACGAACTTGGTGATAGCTGGTTGCTCAATAAAAGAATTTAAGTTCAACCTTAAATCTCCTAAAAACAACCCAAAGTATTTTTAACGAGAAATTTAAGATATATTCAATTGGGGTACAGCCCAATTGAAAAAGGAAACAACCTAAAATGGTGAACAAAACATCAAAACTCCTCCTCCGTAGGCCTTAAAGCAGCCACCACTAAAGAAAGCGTCAAAGCCCATTAATAATAAATATTAACAACAATTTTCTTCCCAAATAACATTGAGCTATTCTACTCCTATAGAAGAATTAATGCTAAAATGAGTAACAAGAAGATAAACTTCTCTTATGCATTAGCTTAAATCACAACAGACAAACTACTGATTATTAACAACTAATTTTATAAAACCAACAACACTTAACACGCCATATATACCAAACTGTTAACCCAACACAGGAATGCATATAAGAAAGATTAAAACTTGTAAAAGGAACTAGGCAAATAAACAAACCCGACTGTTTACCAAAAACATAGCCCTTAGCAATACACAAGTATTAAGGGTCATGCCTGCCCAGTGACACTGTTAAACGGCCGCGGTATCCTAACCGTGCAAAGGTAGCGTAATCACTTGTCTTTTAAATAAAGACTAGAATGAATGGCCAAACGAGGTTTTACCTGTCTCTTACAAATAATCAGTGAAATTGATCTTCCCGTGCAAAATCGAGAATGACATTATAAGACGAGAAGACCCTGTGGAACTTCAAATATTTATCAAGTACTACCAATTTATACCTAAGGGATTAAACAAACTAGTACTTCTTGATCCTTATTTTTGGTTGGGGTGACCTCGGAGAATAGCAAAACCTCCGAAAAAAGAACATACTTCTATACTTAGATCTACAGTTCAAAGTGCCTGCGGCAAAATGATCCAATATATTTGATCAACGAACCAAGCTACCCCAGGGATAACAGCGCAATCCCACCTAAGAGTCCTTATCGACGGTGGGGTTTACGACCTCGATGTTGGATCAGGACATCCTGATGGTGCAACCGCTATCAAGGGTTCGTTTGTTCAACGATTAACAGTCCTACGTGATCTGAGTTCAGACCGGAGCAATCCAGGTCGGTTTCTATCTATAACATGAGCCTTTTCTAGTACGAAAGGACCGAAAAGGCAAGGCCTATATTAAAAACAAGCCTTACATTACATTAGTGAAACCAACTTAACTAATAATTAAAGCAAAACTACTAAAGCCCTAAAAAAGGGCAAAGTTGGGGTGGCAGAGCCAGGTAAAATGTAAAAGGCCTAAACCCTTTATCCAGGGGTTCAATTCCCCTCCCCAACTATAAAAACCTTATTACCCAACCTAGTATCCCCACTACTATATATAATTTCGATCCTAATCGCTGTAGCCTTCTTTACCTTAATTGAACGAAAAACCCTAGGATACATACAACTACGAAAAGGCCCTAACATTGTAGGCCCATATGGACTACTACAACCAGTAGCAGACGGTGTAAAATTATTCATTAAAGAACCCATCTACCCATCAAACTCATCACTCATACTATTTACACTATCCCCTCTTCTAGCCTTATTATTAGCCCTATCAATTTGATTACCTCTACCACTACCATTTCCGTTAGCCGACCTAAACCTAGGCCTTTTATTCCTAATCTCACTATCCAGCTTCATGGTTTATTCCATCTTATGGTCCGGATGAGCTTCAAACTCAAAATATGCCTTAATAGGAGCCCTACGGGCCGTAGCCCAAACCATTTCATACGAGGTGACCCTTGGAATTATTCTAGTGTCATTAGTCTTATTCTCAGGTGGATTCAACATACAAACATTCATAACAACACAAGAGCCAATATACCTTATATTCTCCTCATGACCATTAATAATAATATGATATATCTCTACACTAGCAGAAACTAACCGAGCACCATTTGATCTATCCGAAGGAGAATCTGAATTAGTTTCTGGGTTTAATATCGAATACGCCGCTGGACCATTTGCCCTTTTCTTCTTAGCCGAATATGCCAACATCCTAATAATAAACACTCTTACCGCCATCTTATTCTTAAACTCAACCTATATTAATAATACCCCAGAACTATTCTCTCTATCACTAATATTAAAAGTAGTATTACTTTCAATAGGGTTTTTATGAATTCGAGCCTCCTACCCACGATTCCGATACGACCAACTTATGCACCTCTTATGAAAAAACTTCCTACCAATTACCCTAGCATTATGTCTCTGACATATATCAATGCCAATTACATTCTCAGGACTTCCCCCCATACCATAGGACACGTGCCCGAAACTTAAAGGATTACCTTGATAGGGTAAATAATAGAGGCTAAAATCCTCTCGTCTCCTTAGAAAAATAGGACTTGAACCTATACCAGAGAGATCAAAACTCCCCATACTCCCACTATACTACATCCTAGTAGAGTCAGCTAATTAAGCTTTTGGGCCCATACCCCAAAAATGTTGGTTTAAGCCCCTCCCCTACTAATGACCCCCTATACGAACATAATCATTATTCCTAGTCTAATCATAGGACCTCTACTTACAATCTCCAGCAATCACTGAATTCTAGCATGAACTGGACTAGAAATCAGCACCCTAGCCGTAATCCCATTAATAGCTCAACAACACCATCCACGAGCAATTGAAGCCGCAATTAAATATTTCTTAATCCAAGCAGCTGCCTCAACATTAATCTTATTTTCTAGCATTACCAACGCATGAACACTTGGCCAGTGAGACATTATACAAATATCAAATACCGTTTCATGCACAATCCTAACCACAGCCCTGGCAATTAAATTAGGACTAGCCCCATTCCACTTTTGATTACCAGAAGTACTACAAGGAACCACTACAATAATAGCCATAATCTTAACCACCTGACAAAAATTGGCCCCCTTGTCTTTACTAGTAATAACCGCCCAATCCCTAAACACACCTCTCCTACTAATACTAGGACTAACATCCACCATTATTGGTGGATGAGGCGGACTAAACCAAACCCAACTACGAAAAATCATAGCATTCTCCTCTATTGCCCACCTAGGGTGAATAATCACTATCCTCACATTATCCATTAAACTTATACTAATTACATTCTATATCTATATTATTATGACCATAACAATATTTACAATAATAAAACTTCTAGAAACAAACAAAATCTCCACAACAATAATATCATGAACAAAACTCCCAACCATAAATACAATAATAATACTTACCCTTATATCATTAGCAGGCTTACCCCCACTAACAGGATTTATACCAAAATGACTAATCCTACAAGAACTAACCAAACAAAATATAATTATTATCGCTACTATATTAGCCTTATCCTCACTACTCAGCTTATTTTTCTACTTACGAATCTCATACTACTCAACAATCACTCTACCCCCAAACCCAATTAACTTCTCAAAACAATGACGACATAAAATTAACCAAAAACCATACCTAGCCATATTAACTACACTATCTATTACCCTTATACCTATTACACCCGCCCTAATAACCACAACATAGAAACTTAGGATAACCAATTTAAACCAGGAGCCTTCAAAGCCCCAAATAAGAGATAAACCCTCTTAGTTTCTGATAAGACCTACAGGACTCTATCCTATATATTATGAATGCAACTCAAACACTTTAATTAAGTTAAAGCCTTACTAGACAAATGGGCCTCGATCCCACAATAATTTAATTAACAGCTAAACACCCAATCCAGCGGGCTTTTGCCTAACTTTTCCCGCTCTCTAAAAAGCGGGAAAACCCGGACACCAATAAAAGTATATCTCCAAATTTGCAATTTGGCATGAATTTCACTACCGAGTTTGAGTTTGATAAGAAGAGGAATTAAACCCCTGTAAAAAGGTCTACAGCCTAACGCTAATCACTCAGCCATCTTACCTGTGATTTTAACTCGTTGATTTTTTTCCACTAATCATAAAGACATTGGCACCTTATATTTAATTTTTGGGGCCTGAGCAGGAATAGTGGGCACAGCACTAAGTCTACTAATTCGAGCAGAACTAAGTCAACCCGGTACCCTACTAGGAGATGATCAGATTTATAATGTTATTGTTACAGCCCATGCCTTTGTTATAATTTTCTTTATAGTAATACCTGTTATAATTGGGGGCTTTGGAAACTGACTTGTTCCCCTAATAATTGGAGCCCCAGATATAGCATTCCCACGCATAAATAATATAAGCTTTTGACTTCTACCCCCATCCTTACTATTACTATTAGCCTCATCAGGAATTGAAGCAGGTGCCGGCACAGGTTGAACTGTATACCCCCCACTATCTGGAAACATAGCTCACGCCGGTGCCTCCGTAGATCTGACTATTTTCTCCCTTCATTTAGCCGGGGTTTCTTCAATTTTAGGGGCTATCAACTTCATTACAACAGCAATTAATATAAAAGCCCCAGCAATATCACAATATCAAACACCATTATTTGTATGATCAGTGCTTATTACAGCTGTCTTACTATTACTTTCACTGCCCGTACTAGCTGCAGGTATTACTATGTTGTTAACAGACCGAAACCTAAATACAACCTTCTTTGACCCCTCAGGAGGAGGAGACCCAATCCTATATCAACACCTATTCTGATTTTTCGGGCACCCTGAAGTATACATCCTTATCCTTCCAGGATTTGGTATAATCTCACATATTGTTACCTATTATGCTGGTAAAAAAGAACCATTCGGCTACATAGGCATAGTTTGAGCAATGATGTCTATTGGATTCTTAGGCTTTATTGTATGGGCACACCACATATTCACTGTTGGTATAGACGTAGATACACGAGCCTATTTTACATCCGCAACAATAATCATTGCTATTCCAACAGGAGTAAAAGTATTTAGTTGACTAGCCACATTACACGGTGGAATAATCAAATGAGATGCTGCCATACTATGGGCCCTTGGATTCATCTTCCTATTTACTATTGGCGGACTAACAGGTATTGTACTAGCTAACTCATCATTAGATATTGTACTACATGACACTTACTATGTAGTAGCCCACTTCCACTATGTACTCTCAATAGGAGCCGTATTTGCTATTATAGCAGGATTTACCCATTGATTTCCCCTATTTACAGGATATTCACTACACCAAACTTGAGCAAAAGTACACTTTGGAGTAATATTTGCAGGTGTTAACATAACATTCTTTCCACAACATTTCCTGGGGTTAGCAGGAATACCACGACGTTACTCTGACTACCCAGACGCATACACCTTATGAAACACCATCTCATCAATCGGATCTTTAATTTCCCTAGTAGCAGTCATTATAATAATATTCATTATCTGAGAAGCATTTTCCTCAAAACGAAAAGTAATAATAACAGAACTTACAACTACTAACGTAGAATGATTACATGGCTGCCCGCCCCCTTATCACACTTATGAAGAACCAGCTCATGTACAAACCCAAGAAAGGAGGGAGTCGAACCCCCTTCAATTAGTTTCAAGCCAATCACATAACCCTTATGCTTCCTTCTTCTAAGACGTTAGTAAAATATATTACTTGACCTTGTCAAGGTTAAATTATAGGTTTAATTCCTTTACGACTTAATGGCACACCCCCTTCAATTAGGATTCCAAGACGCAATATCACCTATTATAGAAGAACTCCTCCATTTTCATGATCATACCTTAATAATTGTATTTATAATTAGTGCTATAGTACTTTATATTATTATATTAATAATAACTACAAAACTAACATACACCAACACAATAAATGCCCAAGAAGTAGAAATAATCTGAACTATTCTGCCAGCTATTGTTTTAATTACCATTGCACTCCCATCCCTACGAGTCCTGTACTTAATAGACGAAATTAATAATCCACACCTAACTATTAAAGCCATTGGGCATCAATGATACTGGACATATGAATACACCGATTACGATAATCTTGAATTTGATTCTTATATAATCCCAACCCAAGATCTACCAAACGGGTATTTCCGATTACTAGAAGTAGACCATCGTATAATAATACCAATAGAATCACCAATTCGAATATTAATTTCAGCTGAAGACGTTCTACACTCATGAGCAGTTCCATCATTAGGTGTAAAAACAGATGCAGTGCCAGGACGATTAAACCAAACAACCTTTATTGTGACACGACCTGGTGTATTCTACGGACAATGTTCAGAAATCTGCGGAGCTAATCATAGTTTTATACCCATTGTAGTAGAATCTCTACCACTACAACACTTCGAAAACTGATCAACAATATCTTCTTAACCACTGTAGAAGCTAAACAGGATAGCGCTAGCCTTTTAAGCTAGAAAAAGAGAACTTTCCACCCTCCTTAGTGACATGCCTCAACTAAACCCAAATCCCTGATTTTTAATCCTATCTTCCGCATGACTAATTTATACCCTTCTCCTACAACCCAATATTATATCCTACATATCAATAAATAAACCTACTAACAAAAACAAAATCACAAACACTAACCCATGAACCTGACCATGAACCTAACATTCTTTGACCAATTCATAAGCCCCCAAATCCTAGGAATTCAATTAGTCGTTATATCCCTATTAATACCATCAATTATCTTTCCCACACAAAACAACCGATGATTAACTAACCGCTTTTCAACCCTTCAATCCTGAGCAATCCATACCTTCACAAAACAACTAATATTACCAACTAACAAAAAAAGCCGCCAATGATCTATTATCTTAACATCATTAATAGCTATACTATTAACAACCAACTTATTAGGACTCTTACCATACACATTCACCCCTACCACCCAACTCTCTATAAACATAGGATTAGCTATCCCAATATGACTGTCCACAGTGCTCATAGGCCTTCGAAATCAACCAACCATATCACTAGGACATATGCTGCCAGAAGGCACACCAACCCCATTAACCCCAACTCTTATTGTAATCGAAACAATCAGCCTTTTTATTCGACCCTTAGCATTAGGTGTACGACTTACAGCTAATTTAACAGCTGGCCACCTACTAATCCAACTCACATCTACAGCAACAATTGCCCTACTACCAACAATACCAACCTTATCCTTACTGACTATAACTATTTTATTGTTATTAACAGCACTAGAACTAGCTGTAGCTATAATCCAAGCCTACGTATTTGTTCTATTATTAAACCTTTACCTACAAGAAAACACCTAATGGCCCACCAAACACATGCCTACCATATAGTAGACCCAAGCCCATGACCCTTAACAGGTGCTGCAGCAGCACTACTAATAACATCAGGATTAGCCATATGATTTCACTATAATTCAATATTACTACTAACCCTAGGCCTCTTAATTATATTATTAACTATATTTCAATGATGACGAGATATCGTACGAGAAGGAACTTTCCAAGGACATCATACTCCACCAGTACAAAAAGGCCTACGATATGGCATAATCTTATTCATCACCTCAGAAGTATTCTTTTTTATCGGATTCTTCTGAGCTTTTTACCACTCAAGTTTAGCCCCAACCCCAGAACTAGGAGGATATTGACCCCCAACAGGAATCACTCCTCTAAACCCATTTGAAGTCCCACTATTAAATACAGCAGTATTATTAGCCTCAGGGGTAACTGTTACCTGAGCCCACCATGGCCTAATAGAAACCAACCGAAGCCAGACTATCCAAGCCCTTACCCTCACAATCCTACTCGGATTGTACTTTACAGCTCTCCAAACCATAGAATACTATGAAGCCCCTTTCACAATCGCTGACAGCGTATATGGATCCACATTCTTCGTCGCCACAGGCTTCCATGGACTCCACGTAATTATCGGCTCAACATTTCTAATCGTGTGTCTACTACGACAAATTAAATTCCACTTTACCTCCACCCACCATTTCGGTTTCGAAGCAGCCGCCTGATATTGACATTTTGTAGACGTAGTGTGATTATTCCTTTACGTGTCAATCTATTGATGAGGTTCCTACTCTCCTAGTACAATAGTACAAGTGACTTCCAATCACTAAGTTCTAGTTTAACCCTAGAGAAGAGTAATAAACGTAATAATCTCCATAATAACTATTGCCCTCACCCTGTCTATTATTCTTATACTATTGAACTACTGATTAACATTAATAAAACCAGACAATGAAAAACTATCACCATACGAGTGCGGTTTCGACCCATTAGAATCAGCTCACCTACCATTCTCCATCCGATTCTTCCTCAGTAGCAATCTTATTTCTCCTATTTGACCTAGAAATCGCACTACTATTACCACTACCATGAGCAGTACAACTCCCACATCCCACCCACACATTCCTCTGAGCCTTAATTATTTTATTCCTCTTAACATTAGGCCTTATTTACGAATGGGTTCAAGGGGGCCTAGAATGAGCAGAATAGGTGACTAGTCTAATACAAGACAATTAATTTCGACTTAGTTAATCATGTTTAAATACCATGGTCCCCTTATGACACCTTTACACTTCAGCTATTACTCCGCCTTTACCATTAGCATTATAGGCCTTTCCTTCCATCGAACCCACCTAATTTCAACCTTACTATGTCTAGAAAGTATAATATTATCACTATTCATTGCCCTATCACTATGGCCTATTCAATTATCCATCTCATCATTCACACTGACCCCTATACTAATACTAGCCTTCTCAGCCTGCGAAGCTGCCATAGGCCTTTCATTATTAGTAGCCTCATCACGAACCCATGGTTCAGATCACTTACAAAACTTAAATCTTCTACAATGCTAAAAATTTTAGCTCCAACAATCATATTATTACCAACAATTATACTATGCAAAACAAAACAATTATGACCCACCACACTAACTTATAGCTTCATAATTGCCCTCCTAAGCTTACAGTGATTTAAATCACCTCTTGAATCAACTATAAACTTCTCCAATCACTATCTGGGTGTAGACCAAATCTCATCTCCACTACTAATCCTATCATGTTGACTAACACCCCTAATAATTCTAGCCAGTCAAAATCACCTGACTACAGAACCAATCTTACGAAAACGAACCTTTATAACTACCATAATCCTACTACAAATCTCATTAATTTTAGCCTTCTCAACCACAGAACTAATTATATTCTTCATTATATTTGAATCAACACTAATTCCAACACTAGTTATTATTACACGATGAGGAAGCCAAATAGAACGGCTAAACGCCGGAACCTACTTCCTATTCTATACCCTTATTGGATCCCTCCCATTACTAATTGCTCTACTATCATTATATACCCAAAATGGCACCTTATCTTTATCTATTATACAACTAAACCAGCCTACTATACTAAACTCATGAACACATACAATATGATGATTCGCCCTACTAACTGCCTTTATAATTAAAATACCACTGTATGGCCTACACCTATGATTACCAAAAGCACACGTAGAAGCCCCAATTGCAGGATCAATAATTCTAGCAGCAGTACTACTTAAACTAGGAGGATATGGTATTATACGAATCATAATAATATTAAATCCAATATCAAAAGTGCTCTCCTACCCATTTATAGTATTCTCACTATGAGGTGTAATCATAGCCGGTTCAATCTGCTTACGCCAAACAGACCTAAAATCACTAATTGCCTATTCATCGGTAAGTCATATAGGCCTTGTTATTGCAGCAGCATTAACACAAACCCAATGGGCATACACTGGTGCTATCACACTTATAATTGCCCATGGATTAACATCATCAATACTATTCTGCCTAGCCAACACAAACTACGAACGAACCCACAGCCGCACACTATTATTAACCCAAAATATACAACTAGTACTCCCATTAATGGGCCTATGATGACTTCTCGCTAGCTTAACTAACATAGCCCTTCCCCCAACCATCAACCTAATAGGAGAACTCACTATTATTGCCTCACTATTCAATTGATCTAACACTACAATTATCATAACAGGACTAGGAACCTTAATTACAGCCACCTATACCTTATACATATATTCCACAACACAATGAGGCAATATAGCATCATATATCAAAACTATCCCACCAACCCACACACGAGAACACCTTTTAATAGCACTTCACATTTTACCAATAATATTATTAATAATCAAACCACAATTAATTTGAGGCACCTTTTACTGTTAATATAGTTTTAAAACAAACATTAGACTGTGGCTCTAAAAATAGAAGTTCAAATCTTCTTATAAACCGAGAGAGGTATTATACAATAAGAACTGCTAATTCATATATCTAGGATTAATTCTCCTAGCTCCCTCACTTTTAAAGGATAGAAGTAATCCACTGGTTTTAGGAACCACAAACCCTTGGTGCAACTCCAAGTAAAAGTAGTGCGAGTACCAATATTCACAGACTCAATATTTCTCCTAGCCCTATTTATACTTATACCCCCACTAATAATATCCATTATTTATCCAAACAAAAAATGACTAATCATTATAACAAAAACAGCTATAAAAATAGCATTCTTCACCTCCTTAATCCCCCTAATTCTTAGTTCAGGCCAACTAGACTACTCTATTGTCTCCAACATAAATTTATCAATCACATCCACATTTAGCCTAAACATAAGCTTCACATTTGATTGTTACGCTACTTATTTTATCCCAATCGCCTTATTTGTCACACGGTCAATTCTCGAATTTTCATGCTGATATATACATAAAGATCCCTACATTACAAAATTCTTTAAGTATCTATTAACTTTCTTAGTAGCCATAATAATTCTAGTCACAGCTAACAACATATTCCAATTTTTCATTGGTTGAGAGGGCGTAGGAATTATATCATTCCTCTTAATTGGATGATGACGCAGCCGAATAGAAGCAAGTTCATCAGCCCTACAAGCCGTCATCTACAATCGTGCAGGTGATATTGGACTAATTCTCAGCATATCCTGACTAGCCATAAACTCAAATACATGAGAACTACAACAAATATTAACCTATACCAACAACACACCACTACTCCCCCTTCTAGGATTCATTCTAGCCGCAACAGGAAAATCAGCCCAATTCGGCCTCCACCCCTGATTACCTGCAGCAATAGAAGGCCCAACCCCAGTCTCAGCATTACTACACTCCAGCACCATAGTCGTTGCCGGCATCTTTCTTTTAATCCGGATTCACCCAATACTATCCACCAATAAAATTGCCCTATCAACCTGCCTATGCTTAGGAGCTATCACTACACTATATATGGCCCTTTGTGCTATTACCCAAAATGACTTAAAAAAAATCATTGCCTTCTCTACATCAAGCCAACTTGGCCTAATAATAGTAACCATCGGCCTTAATCAACCACAATTAGCCTTCCTACACATCTCTATACACGCATTCTTTAAAGCCATGCTATTTTTATGTGCAGGTTCTATCATCCACAACCTTAACAACGAACAAGACATCCGAAAAATAGGAGGACTACACATATCTTTACCATCAACCTCCTCATGCCTCACCATTGGTAATATAGCACTTACAGGTATGCCATTTCTAACCGGATTTTATTCCAAAGACATTATTATCGAAACCATAAACACATCATACCTAAACGCCTGAGCCCTATTACTTACACTTGTCGCAACCTCACTCACTGCCATTTATACCTTACGAATAATCCTCCTAGTACAAACTGGCCAACCACGACATATCTGTATACTCCTACTAAACGAAGATAACCCAATAATAATTAAACCCATTACCCGACTAGCCAAAGGAAGCATCATCACCGGACTATTAATAACGCTAAACTTAACACCTCTAGAAACCCCACCAACAACAATACCAACACATATTAAAATTGCAGCACTAACAATAACAGCCCTGGGCATTCTATTAGCTCTTGAATTGACTAAAATAACCAACAAACTAGCAATAAAACCTTGTTATCCTATACCCAATACACCAACATTATTCAACACCCATGTATTACATCGTGCACTACCCACGGCCAACCTAAAATTCAGCCAAAACATAACATACATAGATCAAGCCTGACATGAATATACCGGCCCAAAAGGGTTAGCCAAATCACAAATCATCCCAACCCTAATAATCCCGGCGCTACAAAAAGGTCTCATCAAAATTTATATAACCTCATTCATCTTAACTATTATACTACTTCTACTCACCACCTAATTGCACGAACCACCCCACGAGATAAACCATGAACTAATGCCAAGACAACAAACAACGTTAATAGTAAACCCCAACCAACAATCACAAACATTATACTACCAAAACAATAAAACCATGACACCCCACTAAAATCAAAACGAATAGTAAATGGCCCATCACCATCAACTGTAGCACAACCAAACCCTTCTACACTTCATGCTCAGTAATAATATACCCCAGCAAACACAATACACAAAACATAAATTACCACATAAAATGCACTCTCCCAATAATTTCAACCAATATGGCCGGACTCTGCCACTAATGCAGTTGAATAAGCAAAAAGCACTAACATTCCCCCTAAATAAATCAAAAATAACACTAAAGAAACAAAAGACCCCCCCATAATAACCAACACCGCACACCCAGAAGCTGCTCCCAAAACCAAACTAAGAACCCCATAGTAAGGAGATGGCTGACAAGACACACCAACCATTCAAAAAACAAAAAAAAACCCAAATAAAAACATAAAATATATCATAATTCTTGCTTGGACTCCAACCAAGACCAATGATTTGAAAAACCACCGTTGTATTCAACTACAAAAACCTAATGGCCACAAACCTACGAAAAACCCACCCAATAATAAAAATTATTAATAACTCATTCATCGACTTACCAAGCCCCTCCAACATCTCTGCTTGATGAAATTTCGGATCATTATTAGGCGCCTGCCTAATTGTACAAATCGTCACTGGAATCTTCCTGGCAATACACTATTCACCAGATACTTCCCTGGCATTCTCATCAATCACTCACATTACCCGAAACGTACAATACGGATGACTAATCCGCAACATACACGCCAACGGCGCCTCACTCTTCTTCATCTGTATTTACCTCCATATCGGCCGAGGACTTTACTACGGATCATACTTATATAAAGAAACCTGAAATACCGGAGTAATCCTTCTCTTATTAACTATAGCCACTGCATTTGTAGGTTACGTCCTACCCTGAGGACAAATATCATTCTGAGGTGCTACAGTTATCACCAACCTGCTCTCAGCCATCCCTTACATTGGTAATACATTAGTACAATGAATCTGAGGTGGATTCTCAGTAGACAACGCAACCCTAACCCGATTCTTTACCTTCCACTTTCTACTACCATTCACCATTATTGGCCTTGCAATAGTACATTTACTTTTCCTTCACGAAACCGGCTCAAATAACCCAACAGGCCTAAACTCAGCCTCTGATAAAATTCCTTTCCACCCATATTTCTCTTACAAAGACCTATTAGGTCTTATTTTAATAACAACCCTTTTATTAACTTTAGCACTATTCTACCCAAACCTTCTTGGTGATCCAGACAACTTCACACCAGCCAACCCCCTGGTAACCCCACCACACATCAAACCAGAATGATACTTCCTATTTGCCTACGCAATCCTACGATCAATCCCAAACAAACTAGGAGGTGTATTAGCCCTTCTATTCTCCATCCTCATCCTACTTTTAATACCCATCCTCCACACATCAAAACAACGAACAATCCAATTTCGACCATGAACTCAAATCTTATTTTGATGCTTAGTAGCTGACCTCCTAGTACTAACATGAATCGGTGGCCAACCAGTCGAAGACCCATTCATTACCATCGGACAAACAGCCTCAACCCTCTACTTCTTAATCCTGTTAATCTTCATACCCCTTATTGGCCTAACAGAAAACAAAACACTAAACCTAAAATATTCTAGTAGCTTAGCTAAAAGCACTGGTCTTGTAAACCAGAGAACGAAGACTACAACCTTCCTAGAATAATCAAAAGAGAAGGACATTAACCTCCATCCCCGGTCCCCAAAACCGGAATCTTTATTTAAACCACCCTTTGACGTAGGGATAAAACGTCTTGGCGCCTGTCGCCATATTTTGTTCTTTTTTCTTCTCCCGCGCCCGGTAGAGAAGTACCTGTTATACCCCCCTATGTATATCGTGCATCCGTTTATTTACCCCTAGCATATATCTAGTAATATTACCGCTTAATTTGACTAATGACATAATTCTATTGGTTATACATACCATGATATACTTATATGACTATTATTCAGGTAATATTTATATAATGATCTATGGACATAGCATTAAATAATTATTCTACACCATGACTGTGGCCACAGTATTGGGTTATTTCTTAATCTACCTAATCACGAGAGATAAGCAATCCTTGTCTGTAAGATACAACATCACTAGTTTCAAGTCCATTGTGTTATGGCGTCCATTCATCTCTTTTTAAAAGGCCTCTGGTTGTTTTTTCAGGCACATTACATTATTAAAGGTCATTCATCTCTTTTTAAAAGGCCTCTGGTTAAATGAGTTCTATACATTATATTTATAATCTGGCATAAGGTGGTTTTACTTGCATATAGTAGTTCTCTTTTTCTCTTTCTGTTCTCAGGCCCGCATAATTGATACCTGCCGACTCAATGAAACTGGACTTACGTTCAAATTGATTGGTCTTGCATAATTGACATGGTATTATTTAATTAATGCTTGTTGGACATATATTTTTATAAAAATCCGCGACAGTAAATATAAACCTAAACAACTAAATAAACAACTAAATATAATATTATTTTAAGGTAAACCCCCCTACCCCCCGTTAAACTAACTATTAGCCCGAATGGTCACTTGCTTCTCGTCAAACCCCTAAATCCGAGAATGACCAAACTGACATAAACGCTAGTCGTACAAATACTAAAAAAAATTAAAGCATTCATACTAATACTAAAAAGTACTAAACAATTCTAAAAACATACACCAAATTAGCCCTGACCCTCCCATCGTACGACATCGTACTTACTTCTATATACCTTATTATCTTCTACTATATTGTATTGTATTGTATTATATTATATTATTATATATATATATATATATATATATATATATATATTATATTATATTATATTATATTATATTATATTATATTATATTATATTATATTATATTATATAAT